GAATCTGATGAATCCGCCCAAGCAGGCTTACTAATGGGATGTCCTGAAAAGTTACAAAATTTCGCTTTAGCCAATGATCCAATCAAAGGAATAATTGGAACTATAGTATCAAACTTTTTAATAACAATATCTATAATAAATGACTTTTCTAACATTTGACTCCTTACTACTGAAGGAGTTGGTCGTACACTTGAAAGATAACCCAGAAAATCGATAAAATGATTGGATAATTGGTTTATATGAATCCTATCCGGTTGAGACCAAAAGTAAAAATGACATTCCCATAAATTTACAAGGTAATATTTCCATTTCTTCATCAGAAGAGGGGTTCCTTTTGAAGACAAAATGGATTTTCCTTGAAATCTGAAATACTGTATGAAAGGATCCTTGAACAACCATAGGATAGTATGAAAATCATTACGAAAATCCACTAAAAAATGTTCTATTTTTCTATAAAAATGTGTTCGATCAAGAAAAGCTCTAGAAGACGTTGATCGTAAATGATAAGATTGTTTACGGAGAAAAACAAATATGGATTCCGATTCATATACATGAAAATTATATAGGAACAGGAAAAATCTTTGATTCTCTTTTGAAAAAAAGAGAATCATTTTCGTTTTTTGAGTAATAAGACTATTCCAATTATGATACTTGTAGAGAAAGAATCTCAATAAGTGCAAAAAGGGAGCATCTTGTATCCAAGAGCGAAGGGTTTGAACCAATAGTTCCAGATGGATAGGGTAGGGTATTAGTATATCTAATACATGATTTAAATGTAATAATTTATCCTCTAAAAAGGGAAATATGGAATGAATTGATCGTAAAGTAGTCATAGATTTGTCTATTTCTTTACTTTCTGGGGAAGATACTAATCGCAGTGAGAATGGAAGTTCCACAATGACTGCAACCCCCTCTGATATCATTTGAGAATCCAAATTTTTATTATGCCCGAAAAAAAAATTTGGATTAGAATCATTCGTAAAAATAATCAAATGCTTCTGTTGATACATTCGAGTAATTAAACGTTTAACAATTATTAAACTATATTTTTTGTCATAACCTAAATTTTCCATAGGCTCATAAAGAATCGATTTATTTAACCCATGATCATGAGCAAGTGCATAAATGTATTCCTGAAAGAGAAGTGGGTATAGGAAGTCCCGTTCTCGCGATCTATCTATCTTTAAATAGCCTTGTAATTCCTCCATTTGAAATTCGATTTGAACCAAAACCGGGGATTTCTTGGGTCATCAAATGATACGATACATAGGTACGATACAGTCAAAACAAGGTATCAAGGTATCATAGTAAGAAAAGATACCTTGGAAATGATTAATCCATGGATTCTCTCTTTTTCCATCCGATTGGTTCTTGTTCGTTATAAGATACCGAAGATGTTTATAAATCCTTTATTTTTGCAACCCGATCGCTCTTTTGACTTTAGAATTATATTTCTCAATATACTGTTTCTTTTACACATTCGTCTCCGCACAGGGATATAATTAATAGAATAGTTAGGATTCAAAAAAAAAGTGAAGAATCCACTTATTAAAGTGATTTCATAACCTTTGCCCGCCCCAGGGACTAATATATTTCTAACGTATAATTAGATCGGGTAATTGGTAATTATTCGAATTAAGAACCGAAGCTCGTTGCTCTTTTTGTTTCCCTATAATTGGAGCTTTTTGGCTCTATCCATTTATTCACTCGATCCAACCATAATTGATTTTTTGTACCGCTCTAAGAATTAAAACTCTAACAAACTAAACAAATATTTTGTACCGATCCCGTAAGGATTAAGTACTCTATCTTAAAGTTATTTATTTATGATATGAGTTATTCATTTATACGACATGCTGTTTTTTCCATTCGTTCCCTCTCAGGATCAGTCGGGGTCTTACAAACTCTACCAACGGTATGGACGAATCCGTTCCTTCATCCAAATGTGTAAAAGATTTTAGCCGCACTTAAAAGCCGAGTACTCTACCGTTGAGTTAGCAACCCCAAAATAGAATTATGGTGTGTAGATACGATCGAAAAAAAAAAGAGAGATTGGATTGCACAACCCCATCAAAAACATTTTTTTATAGTAAATTATGAACATAAAAATGAACAGCTATAGCTATAATGAAAATCTTAAAAATTCCCGGATAAGATAAATGAAATATATCCCAGAGAATTTAAGGAACGTATCGCTTACATGAAGTAAAGTAAAAAAAAACTTATAGGGCGTGGATAAATAGATCTATTTATCCACGATCAATTATATTTTTTCAATGCACTATTGTCAATATGAACGTTGAGAAAAAAATAATATTTTTATTATAAAATAATAAGAACTTGTGTTGGATTGGCATTTCATAAATAACCTACCTAGAGAATAAAAAAAGTGTAGATGTCGAAAAGAAAAAAAGAATCAAGAAGAAAACCTCGGGTTTATTCAATATCCATAAAGATACCATAAGAAAGCTCGGCCCCTTTTTTTAGTGGAGTCTCGCCA